GCAAAGTTTTATTCTAGCTTACAAATTAAATATATAATTATATTACATGCATAACTTTAAATTGGTTGAAAATTATCTGAATGATAATTATCCAGAGCGCAGTATTAAGTATTATTAATTATTAATTTTAGAGGTAATAAATTTATTTATAGAGGACAAAATTCGTGCCAGCAGTTGCGGTTATACGATTTTCTAAATTTAATTATGTTAGTTTCAGTTAAAAAATGTGTTGATATTCAATTTTTTTAAATTTTGGTGGAATAAAATATAAATATGTGTTTAATTTTATGTCTGAGAAACTTTTATATAAAACTAGGATTAGATACCCTATTATTGAGAGTGTAAATAAAATAACTAGATTATTAATAGTTATGATCTTTAAATTCAAAGAATTTGGCGGTAATTTATCTAATCAGAGGAATCTGTTTTGTAATTGATAATCCACGATAGATTCTATTTTAAATAAATTTGTATACCTCTGTCAAGAATGTTTTATCAGAATAATTTTCATTTATTTTATTAATAAAATGTCAGGTCAAGGTGCAGTTAATTTTAAAGAAAAAATGGATTACATTATTGTAAAAAATGAATTGTTTTCTATAATGAAAATCATGAAACTGGATTTGAAAGTAAATTTCATTAAATATGTGTTTTTGAATTTAGGTTCTAAATTATGTACATATCGCCCGTCACTCCCATTATAAAATGGGATAAGTCGTAACAAAGTAGCTGTACTGGAAAGTGTGGCTAGAATTCAAATTATAGCTTAAAGCATATTATTTACACTAATAAAAATTATTGATTTATCAATATAATTTGAATAATAACTTAAATTAATGAATTCATAAAAATTTTTTTAAATAAAAATAATTATTTAGTTTTAGTACTATTTATGGAAAAAATATTTTTAATTTAACTGTGAAGATAAATAATAAATATATAAAAGTAAAATTATAATTTGTACCTTTTGTATCAGGGTTAATTAATTATATATAAGAATTTATTTTTCCCGAATTATGGTGACTTAGGATTGTTTGTTAATTATTATAATATAAATATTAATAAAATAATTTTAGTGATGAAACTTTTTTCGAACTATAATATTTCTGGTTTCTTAAGAATTAAATTTAATTTAAAATAAATATTATAATTTATATTTTAATATAGAATTTTGTATTTATTTAATTATATTAAGGACAAGCTAAATATAATTTCTATAATATTTTAAATTTGTTAATTGAATAGGCTTACAATTAGCCTTTTTATATGAGTGAGTTAAATTTTATTTTTTATTTAAATACATTTAATATATTTTAGGTATATATTAAGAAAATTAAATTAATAAAAATATTTTTATTAAAATGATTAAATTAGTAAATTACAACAAATTGTATTTAAGAATTAGGCAAATATAATTTTCACCTGTTTACCAAAAACATGTCCTTTAGAAAAATATTAAAGGTCTATTCTGCCCAATGATGTTTTAATGGCCGCGGTAATTTGACCGTGCAAAGGTAGCATAATAATTAGTCTTTTAATTGAAGGCTTGAATGAATGAATGGATGAAAAATTTTCTTTTTTGATTAAGTTAAATTGAATTTAGAATTTAAGTAAAAAATCTTAAATAAATAAGTGGGACGAGAAGACCCTATAGAATTTTAAATAAATTTATTTTACTAGAGATTAGAATTAATAACTGGAAAAATTATTTTATTTTTTGTTGGGGTGACATTATAATAAATAAAACTTTAAATAAATTTTTCATAAATTAATGTTTAATTGATCCAATTTTTTGATTAAAAGATTAAATTACCTTAGGGATAACAGCGTTATTAGTTTGGAGAGTTCATATCGATAAATTAGATTGCGACCTCGATGTTGGATTAAGAAAAGAGTTTAGAGCAAAATTTAAATATTCTGGGTCTGTTCGACCTTTAATTTCTTACATGATCTGAGTTCAAATCGGCGTGAGCCAGGTTGGTTTCTATCTACTAATATATTTTTAATATTAGTACGAAAGGACCATATTGAATAATTTAATTTATTCTATTTTAGCAAAGAGTGCATTAAATTTAGAATTTAATTATGTAATAATATTACATGTAGAAAATGTTTATAATTACCATTATAATTACCGCCCTATTTATCTTAATTGGTGTTGCATTTTTAACTTTAATGGAACGAAAAGTTTTAAGATATGTTCAAATTCGCAAAGGTCCAAATAAGGTAGGAATTATTGGTATTTTACAACCATTTTCAGACGCTATTAAGTTATTTTTGAAGGAAAGAAATATCCCGATATTATCTAATTATTTAATTTATATAATTAGACCTGTATTGGGCTTATTCAATTCTTTATTACTATGAGTTATTTATCCATATTTAATTAATTGTACTTCATTCAATATGGGAATAATATTTTTTTTTTGTTGTACAAGAATAGGAGTTTATAGTTTAATAGTTACAGGCTGATCATCAAACTCTAATTACGCTATATTGGGGTGTATTCGATCAATTGCTCAGACTATTTCGTATGAGGTTAGACTTGTATTAATTATTTTATGTCCTGTTATAATAATTGAGAGTTTTAATTTAATTGAATTTTATTTTTTTCAACAATTTATGTGATTGGCATTTTTGTTTTTTCCATTGAAAATTTGTTGAATTTCATCAGCAATAGCTGAAACTAATCGGTCACCATTTGATTTTTCCGAAGGAGAATCAGAATTAGTTTCTGGATTTAATGTTGAATATAGAGGGGTAAGATTTGCATTTATTTTTTTAGCTGAATATGTTAGAATTATTTTCATAAGTATAATATTTTGTTTAATATTTTTAGGTAGAAAAATTGATTCCTTAATTTTTCCTATTCAATTAACATTAATTTCATTTTTATTTATTTGGGTTCGAGGCACATTACCTCGTTATCGTTATGATAGGTTAATATATTTAGCATGGAAGTCATATTTGCCAGTAAGTTTAAATCTATTAATTTTTTTCTTTATAATTAAGTCTATCATTTAGTTCATTAAAAATTGCTTATCTATTAAGTTAATAGAATAAATTTCTTTTCGTTTACTTTCAAAATAAATGCTTTATTTATAAGCTAATTAACTAGTTGATTAATTTATCTCAAAAAGATTTAATTATTGGATCTAAAACAAAATATATAAAATAAATTATTGTCAAGATTATTCCGACTTTAACATATGGGTATTCAACAGGACAGGATCCAATCCAAGTTAATAGAACTAAAATAATGAATAAATATCAAAATAAAATTTGATTAATGGGATAATTCAGTAATCCTATAAATTTAGAATTATTTATGAAAGGAACAAAAGTTAAAATAAAAATTGATATAAATAATGCAATTACACCCCCTAATTTATTAGGAATGGATCGCAAAATTGCATATGCAAATAAAAAATATCATTCTGGTTGGATGTGCTTTGGGGTAACCAAAGGATTTGCCGGAATAAAATTATCAGGATCACTTAACTTATATGGTTCAAGTATGATATAACAGAAAAAAATAACCAAAATTAATAAAAATCCTAACGCATCTTTAATTGAAAAGTAAGGATGGAATGGAATTTTATCATTATTTGAATTAATCCCTAATGGATTATTTGATCCCATGACATGTAAGAAAATAAGATGTACAATTGTTAATGCTAACACAACAAATGGTATGATAAAATGAAATGAGTAAAATCGAGTTAATGTTGCATTATCAACAGCAAATCCTCCTCAAATTCAATTTACTAAGGTTGTTCCAATATATGGAACTGCTGACAATAAATTTGTAATAACTGTTGCTCCTCAAAATGATATTTGCCCTCATGGAAGAACATAACCCAAGAAAGCAGTAGCCATTAAAATTAATAAAATTATCACCCCCACAGCCCAAGTTTCAAGATTTTTATATGAACCATAATATAATCCTCGTCCAACATGTAAATAAGCACAAATAAAAAATAATGAAGCTCCATTCGCATGTGAAATTCGTAATGTTCATCCATAATTAATATCGCGACAAATATGTCTTAATCTATTAAATGCATTTACTACGTCTGCATTATAATGTATTGATAAGAATAACCCAGTCAAGATTTGAATAACTAAACATATTCCTAATAACGATCCATAATTTCATCAATATGATAAATTTGTAGCTGCTGGTAAATCAATTAATGAGTTATTTATTATTTTAATTAAAGGATGATTGCGTCGAATGATATTTAACATTTAAAATTTTCTTCGTAAAGGAGATAATTTAATTCTAACAATATTTACAACAACAATCAATGTGAATAAAAGATAAATAACTATCAAGATAGTTATTATTCCTGATGGAAATATATACAATTTTTTAATTATAAATCCATCAAATAAATTATTTATCTCTAATAATTTATTTACATTATCTATTTTAAATCTAATAATATTTAAAGTTATAATTAAAATTCAAATAATCATATTTAATGTTAATAATTTTATTGAAAAATAAAATTTTTCATTTGAGGCAATTCTTGATATATATATAAATAAAATTAATATTCCTCCAATAAAAATGAGAAATAAAATATAAGAAAAAAAATAAGAATTTATATAAAATATACAGATAATTCTGGCAAATATTGTTTGTATTAATAAAATAGATCCTATTGATAACGGATGTTTCATAAAAATAAAATTTATTGATAATAAAATTGTAATTGATATTATAATTTTCATACAGAAGATAATTTAATAAAAATGTAAGTTTTGGGTGCTTAAAATGATTTTTTACTCTCTTCTGAAGCTTTAAAATTATTAATTTATCTTAGATTTACAAGATCTAAATTTTTTTTAAACTATTAAAACAAATGAATTTATCATTATCTTTATTATATTTAATTATATTTGTATCGGGCACTGCTTCCTTATGTTTAAATCGAAAACATGTTATAATAAGTTTATTAAGACTAGAATTAATAATTTTAAGATTATTTTGTATATTTTCTGTATTTTTATCAATTGAATTAAATGATATATACATATTAATAATTTTATTAACATTTAGTGTTTGTGAAGGAGTTGTAGGATTGTCAAGATTAATTAATTTAATTCGATCACATGGTAATGATCAATTATTATCAATATCTTTAAAAACATGTTAAAGTTAATTTTATTTTCATTATTTATGACCCCTTTATTGTTTAACATATGATTATTGAGAAATATATTAATTCTTCTAATACTATTTATCATTTTATTCTTCAGAAAAGATTTAGTTGTATTAAGATATAACATATATATAGATAATATTTCATATGGGTTAATTATTCTTACAGTCTGAATTACTTTTCTAATAATTAATTCTAGTCCTTTATATAAATATAATAATATAAATTTATTCTTATTTATAGTATTATTATTAATAACATTATTAATTTTATCATTTTGTTCATATAATATTATAATATTTTATATTTTTTTTGAAACTAGTTTAATTCCCACTATGATTATTATTATAGGATGAGGATATCAACCTGAACGAGTAAGTGCTAGATATTATTTGTTATTTTATACTTTATTTGCCTCTTTCCCTATATTAATTTCAATCATATATATATATAGAGTTAATATAAATAATGTTATAATGTTAATAAGATCAAATAGTAAGTTTATTTATTTAGGAATAACACTAGCGTTTATAGTTAAAGTTCCATTATTTATATTTCATTTTTGATTACCAAAAGCTCATGTTGAAGCACCTGTTTCTGGTTCTATAATTTTAGCTGGAATCCTTTTAAAATTAGGAACTTATGGTTTAATTCGTGTAATATATATTATGCCAATAATGTTTGCTAATTATAGATTTATTTGAATTTCTATTTCATTAATGGGAGGAATTATAATTAGATTGTCTTGTATAATACAAATCGATATAAAATCTATAATTGCATATTCCTCTGTAGCTCATATAAGATTAGTTATTGGAGGAATTATGACAATAAATATGTGAGGTATAGTCGGAGCATATTTTATAATAATTGGACATGGTTTATGTTCATCTGCTTTATTTTGTTTGGCAAATATTTCTTATGAACGTTCAGGAAGACGTAGAATCTTAATTAATAAGGGAATATTAAGATTTATACCTTCAATAACTCTTATATGATTTTTAATATCTTCTAGAAATATTTCATGCCCTCCAACAATTAGCCTAGTAGGAGAAATCATAATTTTGAATAGATTAATGTCTTGAAATTCATTATCTATGATTTTCTTATCCTTATCTTCATTTTTATCAGCTTGCTATAGTTTGTATTTATACTCTCACACTCAGCACGGGATAATCTTCTCGGGCTGTTATTCCTTTAATTCTGGGAATGTGCGTGAATTTTTTTTAATTATGATACATTGAATTCCATTAAATCTAATTATCTTGAAATTAACATTGTTAATATAATTCAATTAGTTTAAAATAAAACATTAAATTGTGGATTTAAAAATATAAATTTATATTGGATCATTACTAAAAATAAACTTAATACATATATTTTCTTAATTTTATTAATTATAAGATTAATAATATTAATCTTATCAATAAATATAATTATTTTTGATCATGCAATTATAATGGAATGAATAATTTTTACGATCAATTCATGCAATATTTACATAACATTAATTTTTGATTTCATATCAACTTTATTTCTTTCAACTGTTATATTTATTTCATCAATAGTTATATTATATAGAGGTGTATATATAATAAGTGACAAGAATATTAATCGATTTATTTATATTATTATAATATTTGTATTATCGATAATATTATTAATCATTAGACCCAACATAGTGAGTATTCTCATTGGATGAGATGGGCTGGGTTTAGTGTCATATTGTTTAGTTATTTATTATCAAAATTTAAATTCTAGAAATGCTGGAATATTAACGGCATTAATAAATCGAATTGGGGATGTTATAATTCTCTTATTAATCGCGTGAATAATAAATTTTGGATCTTGAAATTTTATATCTTTTATCAACAAAATAATGACAAGTCCAATAATTACATTAATTATTATTGCAGGATTTACAAAAAGAGCTCAAATTCCATTTTCCTCATGACTTCCCGCAGCTATAGCTGCTCCAACTCCGGTATCAGCTCTTGTTCATTCATCAACGTTAGTTACTGCAGGGGTATATTTAGTTATTCGATTTAGAAACTTAATTATATCATTTAACTTAATTCAAATATTTTTAATATTGTCAGTATTAACAATAATTATGGCAGGATTAGCTGCAAATTTTGAATTTGACTTAAAAAAAATTATTGCATTATCAACTTTAAGACAATTAGGAATTATAATATCAATTTTAATATTCGGCTATCCAATATTATCTTTTTTTCATCTTATTATTCATGCTTTATTCAAAGCATCGCTTTTTTTATGTGCTGGGGTATTGATTCATAGATTAATAAATAATCAAGATATTCGTATAATAGGCTGTATAACTTATAATATGCCAATAACTAGAATGTTTATAAATATTGCTAATTTATCACTATGTGGAATGCCCTTTATAAGAGGATTTTATTCAAAAGATTTAATTATAGAAATAATATGTTTTAGAAATATTAATTCATTAATTTTATTATTAATATATATTGGAATTGGATTAACATCTTTTTATTCTGCTCGATTAACATATTTTTCAATAAATATAAATTTTAGTTATTATAATTTTAGTTCACAAAATGAATTATTTAATAATATACTAAAAAGAATTATAGTTTTGTCTATTTATTCAATTCTGTCAGGATCTATATTTAGATGAATCATGTTTAACAATCCTGCAAGAATCATTCTTCCCATTGAAGGGAAGATAATGGCAATAGTTTTATCTTTCTCAGGATTATTAATTGGATATGAAATATCTATATTTTCATCCACAGTAAAAAAATTTATAAGAGAATTTTTAAATTCTATATGGTTTTTAAAACAATTATCAACTTTTCACACTCAATTTTTTATTTTAAAGAATTCATTTATACTTCAAAAATCAATTGATTTAGGATGAGGAGAAAAATTAGGACCTCAAGGTACGATTGAGTTAGTAAAATTAATCATAATATTTAATATTAGTATAAGAAAAAATAATTTCAAGATTCAGATAATAACATTTATTGTTTGATTTTTAATTATTTTATATTTAAATAGCTTAAGTATAAGAGCATAATATTGAAGATATTAAGGTAATAAATATTTTTAAATATTTATAAGGCTTTTCCTCTCTTTTCAATGAAAATGAAATGTTTTATAAACTTTATAAATAAGGAAAAAACGGAGTTTAACCGCTTTAAAAGCTAGTTAGCAGCTGCTCTTATATCTTATTTCCCTTTAATTGGAAATAAAATATTCAATAACTTTATTAACAATAAAGTGCCTTATTTTTGGCTTCAATTAATAAACAAGGGAATCAAAAATTCTTTTTTTAGGTCGAAACTAAATGTATTTATTACTTCATTGTTTTCAAGAATGGCTAACATTTAAGCACCTACTGATTGCAATTCAATAATTATATTTAAATACATTCCTATTAAACTCAATCTAATATATTATTTTTTCATTCATGATATAAGCCCAATATTAAAAATAATAAAAATAACAATATCACTAAATAAATCTCAATAATATTAATAGTTGTTATTACAATAGTTATAGGCATAATAATTACTAATTCAACATCAAAAATAAGAAAAATAACTGCAATCATAAAAAAGTGTCTTGAAAAAGGGATTCGGGATGACTCAAAAGGATCAAACCCACACTCAAATGGAGATGATTTTTCACGATCAATGATTGATTTGGTTGATACAGAATATAATAAAATTATTAAAGTAAATAAGATTAATAATATCATAATACAATAAATCACAACATTAAAAATTATTCTATTTAAAAATTAATCCTTTTAATTGGAAGTTAAATATACTTATATACTAATAGAATATTTATCTACCTCATCAATAAATCGACACATATAAAAATAATCAAACAATATCAACAAAATGTCAATATCAAGCTGCTGCTTCAAAACCAAAATGATGAATTCTAGAAAAATGAAATTTTAATTGACGTAATAAACAAATCATAATAAATGTTCTTCCAATAATAACATGGATTCCGTGAAATCCTGTTGATACAAAAAATGTCGATCCATATACAGAATCTGAAATACAAAATGATGATTCAAAATATTCGTATATTTGAAGAATAGTAAAATATGTTCCCAATATTAAAGTTAATATAATACCATAAACAGATTCATCATGATTTCTTTCTATTATAGAATGATGGGCCCATGTAATTGTTACTCCGGAACACAATAAAATTATAGTATTTAATAAAGGAATTTGTATTGGGTTAAAAGGCATAATTCCTGAAGGAGGTCAACTTATTCCGATTTCCATAACAGGTCTTAATCTTCTATGAAAAAATCCTCAAAAAAAAGAAATAAAAAAGAAAATTTCTGATACAATAAATAAAATTATTCCTAATTTCAAACCTCTCACTACAACTATTGTGTGAAATCCTATGAATGTTCCTTCACGTGAAATATCACGTCATCATTGAATTATAGTTAAAATCAAAATTAAGAATCCAAAAAATAGTAAAATAAAACTTTGTATATGAAATATTTTTACTATACCAGAAACAAAAGTTAGAGCTCCAATTGAACCCGTTAAAGGTCATGGTCTACAATCAACTAAATGATATGGATGATTATTCATTATGATACTTCTCTATAATATAAAGTTCTTAAAACTGTAAAAACATAAGATTGAATTACGCAAACTGCTGATTCAAATAATATCAATAATATTTGAATTAAAATAATTATGTTCATATAAATTTCTGAATTAATTGATCTTTCCCCTAATAATGTTATTAGTAAATGACCAGCAATTATATTTGCTGTTAAACGAACAGCTAAAGATCCTGATCGAATTAAATTTCTAACAGTTTCAATACATACTATAAAAGGTATTAAAATTGTTGGAGTTCCTATTGGAACTAAATGGCAAAACATATGATTTGTATTATTTAAAAATCCAAATAAAACAAAAGTCAACCAGAGAGGAAGAGACAAACTGAGAGAAAATACTAGATGTCTTGATCTGGTGAAAATATAAGGGAACAATCCAAGAAAATTATTGAATAAAATGAAAATAAACAAGGAACAAAATAATAATGATCTACCAAGAGATCTTAAATTTATTAATAAATTTAATTCAAAACTTATTGTATTTAAAATTTTATTAATAAAAATTATATAACGATTAGGAATATACCAAAATCTCATAGGCATAAATAATAATAAAATTAATGAACTTAATCAATTTAATGAAAATAATCCTGTTGATGGATCAAAAGTTGAAAATAGATTTGTTATCATGATCAATTATATAAATTATTAGAATTATTAATTAGATCTATTTTTGGAATTTTTATTAAAGAAAAATAAATAAAAGTTATAATTAAAATAATAACTAATAAAAAAAAGAAAAACAAAAAACATCAATGTATTGGAGACATTTGTGGAATAGAAAAATACTATTCTAGTTTTTTGAATCTGACAGATTAATGTTTTATAATAAACTAACTTTTCGTCATTAAAAGTAATCGTTAGTTACTATAAATTGGTTTAAGAGACCATTACTTACTTTCAGTCACTTAATGTAGTAATTTACTAATCAATTAATAAAACAATTTACATCAACTCTTTCAATAACAATAGGTATAAATCTATGATTTGCTCCACAAATTTCAGAACATTGACCAAATGATATCCCAGGACGATTTATAAATATTCTTGCTTGATTTAATCGACCAGGTACAGCATCTACTTTAATTCTCATGGATGGTATAGCTCAAGAATGAATGACATCAAACGATGAAATTAATAATCGAATTTGAGTATTAAAAGGTAAGACTGTTCGATTATCCACTTCCAATAAACGAAATTCTCTAATTAATATTTCATTTTGAGGTTTTATATAAGAATCAAATTCAATATTTAGAAAATCTGAATATTCATATGATCAATATCATTGATGACCAATAATTTTTAAAGTTAATAAAGGTTTATTAATTTCATCCAATAAATATAATAATCGTAAAGATGGAAATGCAATAAAAATTAAAGTTAAAGCTGGAAGAAGTGTTCAAAAAAACTCAATTAATTGCCCTTCTAATAAAAGTCGATTAACAATATTATTAAATATAATAAATGTCATTATATAAGTAACAATCGAAGTAATAATAATTAAAATAATTAAAGTATGATCATGAAAAAATATTAATTGTTCTATTAATGGAGATGTAGCATCTTGTATATTAACATAAGATCAATTAGAAATTTCTAACAAAAATTATTTTATACATGAATCTTAAATTCATTGCACTTCATCTGCCATATTAGAATTGAACTAATAATGGAATCTCATTATACGAGTGCTCAGACGGAGGAAGTTTTTGTAATCATTCAATAGAAGAATTTATATTAATCGAACATAAAATTAATCGATGTGAAATAAATCTTTCCCAAATAATAAATAATAAAAATAAAATTCCAATAAATGAAATTCTTCTTCCAATAGAAGACATAATATTTCATGATATAAATGCATCGGGATAATCTGAATATCGACGTGGCATGCCTCTCAGTCCTAAAAAATGTTGAGGAAAGAAGGTTAAGTTTACCCCAATAAATATAATCAAAAAATGAATTTTTAATCAATTAGAATTTAAAGATAGTCCTGTAAATAAAGGATATCAATGAATAAATCTCCCCAAGATTGCAAACACTGCACCTATTGATAACACATAATGAAAATGAGCTACAACATAGTATGTATCATGTAATACAATATCAATTGACGAATTGGCCAAAATCACTCCAGTCAATCCACCAATAGTAAAAAGAAAGACAAAACCCACTGCTCACAAAATTGAAGGTCTAATCTTGATTTTAACTCCTCTTAAAGTTGCTAACCATCTGAAAACTTTAATTCCAGTCGGAACGGCAATAATTATTGTGGCAGAAGTAAAATAAGCTCGTGTATCAACATCCATTCCAACCGTAAATATATGATGTGCTCAAACAACAAATCCTAAAATACCAATTGATATTATAGCATAAATCATTCCTAATGATCCAAATGATTCAATTTTTCCTCTCTCTTGAGTAATAATGTGAGAAATTAATCCAAATCCAGGCAAAATTAAAATATACACCTCTGGGTGTCCAAAAAATCAAAATAAATGCTGATATAAAATTGGATCTCCTCCACCTGAAGGATCAAAAAAAGAAGTATTTAAATTCCGGTCAGTTAATAATATTGTAATTGCTCCAGCTAAAACTGGTAATGAAAGCAATAATAAAAAAGCAGTAATTAAGACTGCCCATACAAATAGAGGTAGTCGATCTATATATATTCCTGCTGAACGTATATTAAAAATTGTTCTAATAAAATTAATTGCACCCAAAATCGAGCTAGCTCCAGCTAAATGCAAAGAGAAAATAGTTAAATCAACACAAGATCCTGAATGCGCGACACCTCTTGACAACGGAGGGTAAACTGTTCAACCGGTTCCTGCCCCTCTGTCAACTATTCTACCAATCAATAATAATGTTAATGAGGGTGGTAATAATCAAAAACTTATATTGTTTATTCGAGGAAAGGCTATATCGGGAGCACCAATTATTAAAGGAACCAATCAATTCCCAAATCCCCCAATCATAACTGGTATTACTATAAAAAAAATTATGACGAAAGCATGAGCAGTAACAATCACATTATAAATTTGATCATCTCCAATAAAAGATCCAGGAATGCCTAATTCAACACGAATAAGAACTCTTAAAGTTGTACCTACTATCCCTGATCAAATCCCGAAAATGAAATATAACGTTCCAATATCTTTATGATTAGTTGAGAAAAATCACTTATTCATAACTAAACATTAATTTATTCCCAATTGAGATGACTGAATTAGGTAATAAACTGTAAATTTATTTATGGATATTTTTTCCTCTCAATAATCCTTTCCTTTCTTAATTCTTTTCATTTTTCATTTTTCGGTCTTGTATTTAATAATAATATTAAATTGCAAATTTAAAGGTGATAAAAATAAATCTAAGGCTTACAAAAATTATATTTTTAACTTTGAAGGATAATAGTTTTAATTAACTTAAAACCTTATTAACCTATAATATTAAATAAGGTTACAGCTATTAATCCAATCAATAAAAAATTCATTATAAAAAATGTATTGTTCAACTTAAAAATTGATAATTTTAAGGATATATTATTTATTATTAGTCCTGTTATCATAACTCGTAAATAATAGAATAACACTAATAAAGCAGTTATTACTAAAATTAAACATAAAAAATACATTTTATTAATTAAAAGACAATAAATCATCATAAATTTTGGGAAAAATCCCAAAAATGGTGGTAGTCCACCTATTGATATAAAAATAACTATCAACATTAATGATGTAATTTTATTGTTAAATAAAATAAAAATCTGATTTAAATAATTCATATTATTAGTCCAAAACAAGTAGCAAGTCAAAAATAAAGAAAGGGAATAAATTAAAAAATATACCAGCCATATATAATTTATCAGTATAACCCCTCTAAAAATTCAACTTAAATTGTAAATTGATGAATATGCTAAAATTTTTCGAATTGATGAGTAACATAGTCCTCCTAATGAACCCCAAAAACATGATAAAACAATAAATAGAATCAATCTCATATCTAAATAACTCAATAGAATAATGGGAATAATCCTTTGCACGGTTATAATTAAAAAAGATACTAATCAAGATAACCCATCAATTACTGAAACATACCAATAATGAAATGGAGGACATCCAATTTTAATTATTAAACTAACTATAATAAAATATTTTATTTGAAATGATATCCCTAAAATAACAACAAATAGAAATAACAGTCTTGAACCCATTCTTTGAATAATAAAATATTTAATTATTGATTCAGACGAATAAACTCTTATTTTATTCATTATAAAAGGCAAAAATGACACCATATTCATCTCAATCCCCATTCAACAACCCAGCCAATTGTTAGAAGAAATCGACAACACAATACCAAAAAATAAGAATGCCACAAACACTATATAAGAGGAATTTTTTTTAATTAAAAAGAGGATAATTTTCCATAAATGAGGTATGAACCCATTAGCTTAATTTTTAGCTTATCTTTTATATGTTGTAGTTCATGAAGAACATTAATTTTTGATATTAAAAGACAGTTTAATCCTGCCAACATAATAAGAGTATAATATTACATAATTTATTCTATCAGAATAATCCTTTTTGTTCAGGCACCTTATT